AGTGAGCAAGTCGAAAAAAAGACGGTTGAATCAAAATAATTTCTTGTAAAGTTTTCTTTCTTTCAGAGGACAATATGAATGTTCTATCATATTCCATTAACACATTAAAAGTGTTATATGAAATATCCGGTGTGGAAGTAGGCCAGCATTTCTATTGGAAAATAGGCGGTTTCCAAGTCCATGCCCAAGTACTTATTACTTCTTGGGTTGTAATTGTTATCTTATTAGGTTCAGCCATTGTAACTGTTCGGAATCCACAAACCATTCCTACTGACGGTCAGAATTTCTTCGAATATATCCTTGAATTTATTCGAGATGTGAGCAAAACCCAGATTGGAGAGGAATATGGTCCATGGGTTCCCTTTATTGGAACTATGTTTCTATTTATTTTTGTTTCTAATTGGTCAGGGGCGCTTTTACCTTGGAAAATCATAGAGTTACCTCATGGGGAGTTAGCCGCACCCACGAATGATATAAATACTACCGTTGCTTTAGCTTTACTTACGTCAATAGCATATTTTTATGCGGGCCTTAGCAAAAAAGGATTAGGTTATTTCGGTAAATACATACAACCAACTCCAATCCTTTTACCCATTAACATTTTAGAAGATTTCACAAAACCTTTATCACTTAGCTTTCGACTTTTTGGAAATATATTAGCGGATGAATTAGTAGTTGTTGTTCTTGTTTCTTTAGTACCTTCAGTGGTTCCTATACCTGTCATGTTCCTTGGATTATTTACAAGTGGTATTCAAGCTCTTATTTTTGCAACTTTAGCTGCGGCTTATATAGGTGAATCCATGGAGGGACACCATTGACTAAGTTTCGAAATAGTCTTTTTTAGCTTAGTGCAAGGTAATCTATGCCTTGCTCGAGATAATCTTCTTCGTGAATATAAATATACACATAAATAGACAAAAAAGTCTATAAGATCTAGAAGAATAGTAAAAAAGATTACGATATTCGGGAATTGTAAAAAAAAAGGAAAGAGATTTTTGAGATCTTTTTCCTCAAATTTGTTTTGCTCATTTCTATCTCCTTCCAATGAATATTCTTTTTATATTGTCTTGATTGTTTTGTTCATTCAATTCCAATCTTAGAAGTCATAATCTGAATAAAAATTCTTTATTTGTTTACTAAAAAAAAAAAAAATTAGGTTCTATAGAGCGATTCCCATTTCAGTCGGTTTTATTCAATTCAAAGATTGACCAAAAGAAAATATGAATAAAGAATAAATTACATGAACTTAGATCAACCAAAGACTTATATTTCTATGCAATGATTTAGACTAAGGAATTCGCCCATTTAGATTGATTGTATCCATGCGGGATAATGCTAAATTAAATAAAAGGAAGATAAGGGTTTACAAAAAATGAGATTCAGGAGACAATGGTTTCGTTAGAAGAGTGGGATCAAACTAAGTATATGTAATATATATAATCGCTATAAGCCAACTTTCCTTTATAGATGTTTCTAACAATGTTTTTAAAATCCGACTGAATTCAAGATACAAATAGTTGGTTTACGTTATGGAAGAAAGACATGTATATGTAATAGTAGGCTAGTTATATATGAGCTAAAAGATATATCTAATCCGCCCTCCTATTACTGAGAATTGGGGTAGAGATTCCAATAAAAGTCCTTCCGTTTCATTTGTAACTGTGAATTCAATTCAATATTGAATAAAGAAATTCAATCAAGAAAAAGAACGAAGAGTTCGAATTCAAAGAATGGTTCGGAACAAAGAAAGAAATGGAAAAACAAAAAGTTGTATGAATTCTATGAATTCACAAAAACTCTGTGGATAGGAGCTATAAAATAGATATCGAAGTAGTTCTGATGATTCAATAATATTATTACTTCAATTGGGAGCTCTTAGTTGCGTTACTTTGACTGGATGAAAATCTTATCGATGGAATAATTAAGTCATAATTTATTGGTTGATTGTATCATTAACCATTTCTTTTTTTTGGTGCGAGGAACTTATCATGAATCCATTGATTTCTGCCGCTTCCGTTATTGCTGCTGGGTTGGCCGTTGGGCTTGCTTCTATTGGACCTGGGGTTGGTCAAGGTACTGCTGCGGGCCAAGCTGTAGAAGGTATCGCGAGACAACCCGAGGCAGAGGGAAAAATACGAGGTACTTTATTGCTTAGTCTGGCTTTTATGGAAGCTTTAACAATTTATGGACTGGTTGTAGCATTAGCACTTTTATTTGCGAATCCTTTTGTTTAATCCTATATTTGATTTGTTTAATCTAATCCTATAAAAAATACGTATTTTTTTTATTGTCTTGTACTTGCTGCTTGCTTTTTCGAATTCTATCAAGATTTTACTCCTACAATTATTTATTTCGTTTTATTTTTATTGGGACAATAACCCAACGGGAAGGACTGATTGGGGGATGAGTAATTAGTATACTGATTCACTTTCTTCCTTCCCCTTTCTTAGTTAGTCCAATCCAAACTTTTTTAAGGAAGTGTTGTAAAAAAAAAAAAAAA